CTGCGCTACATCCCTTTCAATTGGGTTACAGTGTCATTGTAGAGAATACCCGTATTGTTTTCCACATCTTTATTTACTCCATTTCTATACAAAAATTATCTTGTCATTTCTTCTTTTTGATCTCATATCATAGAACATATAATTAATTATTAATTAATTATAATAAACTACTTATATGCGTTACGTATAATGAAACCCGCTGTAAAAAAAAAATGAATATTTTGGGGAAATGCTGGTACAGAAAAGGGCACGTTTTTTTTAAGAAAAGGAATATTCTACTGAATCGTTGTACATTTCAATTTGAATTAGGGATTCCGCGGACAAATACAAGCGATCATTAACTCCATATATGTCTGATCATATATGTATTACAAATTCCAATAAAGAAGGAGGATTTCAAATAAAATGCGAGATCTAAAAACATATCTCTCCGTGGCGCCGGTAGTAAGTACTATATGGTTCGGGTTTTTAGCAGGTCTATTGATAGAGATCAATCGTTTATTTCCGGATGCGCTGATATTCCCCTTTTTTTCATTCTAGTTAGTAACATGGGAAGTGGTGAAGAAGATTAGGGATTTAATAAAATCTCTGTGACTAATCCCTCCCCTTCCCATCTTTTAATTTTAGAATTTTTAAAATTCGAATAAGTTCGAAAAGAGAAAGAATAAAAGTGGATTCAAATTCAGTGAAACTCGGAACTCGGGCCTCAGGCCCGAGGCTCGAATTAAAATAAAATTTTTAATTTTAATTATTTAAATTAAAATAATTAAAAAGAGAATGAGAACGGAAATGGAAATTGATGGATAGGTCAACAATATCATACAAAATACTTAAATGAAAGACGAAACGCTATATTGGGATTAGAAATGTAGTTAGAAATCATTGTATTACTTATTATTACTATCTTGATTGCAACGAAATTTTTAATAATTTTATTTCGAGTTAGCAACTTCTATTTTTTTTTTCGTTCCTTTTTTCTCTTTGGATCGCAAAATAGAATAGTTGAGTGAATCAAAAATACAAAGGGGGTTCATGGCCAAGGGGAAAGATGTTCGAGTAACAGTTATTTTGGAATGTACCAATTGTGCTGTTCGAAATGATGCTAATAAGGAATCAAAGAGGGTTGGTATTTCCAGATATATTACTCAAAAGAATCGACACAATACGCCTAGTCGATTGGAATTGAGAAAATTCTGTCCCTTTTGTTACAAATATACAATTCATGGGGAGATAAAGAAATAGATGGAACCGATTACACGTATGTATTGTATGTCATCCTTCCAAGGAAGATGAAAAATGTCATATACCATATATTATATATACCATATATTATATATAACATATATTTAAAGATAAACAAACCAAAAAGAAATCCCCGACAAAATTAGGATTTTCGGGATAAGGAATAAACAAATCATGGATAAATCCAAGCGACTCTATTTTAAATCCAAGCGATCTTTTCGTAGGCGTTTGCCCCCGATTGGGTCGGGGGATCGAATTGATTATAGAAACATGAGTTTAATTAGTCGATTTATTAGTGAACAAGGAAAGATATTATCTAGACGGGTGAATAGATTAAACTTAAAACAACAACGATTAATTACTATTGCTATCAAGCAAGCTCGTATTTTATCTTTGTTACCCTTTCTTAATAATGAGAAACAATTTGAAAGAGGTGAGTCGGCTGCTAGAACTGCGGGTCTTAGAATCAAAAAGGGGGATAGGCTTACTCTTCACTTGAATCAAAATTCCAATACGAACTCAAAGGCGGATTGATGTTTTGTTCGAAAAATTCGCGAATTAAGATGTGAGTGTCGTGTCATAAGAAAAAAAGGATCGGGGAAAAAGAATAAATCTTTTTTTATTGAACGTCTTGTTTGTTCATTTTGACGACTTTATCATATTATTTGATTATATTTTATCATACTAATTTCTATTCTACCTTCCCGGAGTTAATTTTACAGCGCACTCCATTAAAATTTAAAACATTCCTATGGAGTCCTTCCAATCTACTTATTTTATAATCTCAGTGGAAATCATAGAAAGACAATTTCTATTTAATATAGCTATTTGCGCAAGTATTTTACGATTAAGAAGCAACTGCTTCTTGTACAGATTGTGTATGAAAATATTATAACTATAGTATACTAAATTCCCGCGAATTGCTGCATTTATCCGAGTGATCCACAAACGGCGAAAATATCTCTTTTGCCTACCTCTATCCCGATAAGCCGAAAACAAAGCTCTTATTTTCTGTTGAGTAATAGTTCGAGTAAGTCTTGAATGAGCCCCTCGAAAGCTTGATGCAAATAAACGAATTTTTGTTCTACGTCTCCGAGCTATACATCCTCGTTTAATTCTGGTCATTGAATAAATGAAACTTTGATAAATAACTAATTGATTTCTTTTCTTTCAGTTATTCCCTTCCCCTTTTCTAGTTTGTTAATAACAAAACGGATCCTTCCAATGTATAAAATAAAAACTCCAACGGCTTTTGCTACTATAACCTTCCCACCCACGATTTTTTATTTTTTTTTATAGGCATTTTACCTCGAAATAAGAAATAATATTGATATTGATACTAGATATTAAAAAAAGCATATTAATATTAAATAAAAACAAAAAGTAGTAAATATAAAATAGAAATGAATAAAAAAAAAATAGTGGGTTCCATCGTTTCTATGGTTACTTCTTAAACGGCGAGATCCCTTCTATACACCGGAGCCCCTTCTTTTCTTTCATTTAATCAATGCTATTGTTAACTTGTACAGTTCACACTTTTTGGCTCTACCCATGAATTATTCAGTAATCCGTCTTTCACAACGAGATCCACTTATACAGTAACGGTATTTAATTATGAAGATTAACTGTGTAGCTGACCCTCTTAGTCCGTTGTTGAAAGAGTAAGGGCGTAATCTTTCTTGCCTTTAAATGGGATTCCCCCCGCTTAATGGATAAACATTTGCTACCAATGGGAAATTCTTTCTCATCTTAAATTGAAAATGGAGACGATTGGATTTACACCACTAGAAACCATAAATTTTGATACACAATAGAAGGGTATGATAGATAGTGAATGGAGTTCTTCCGTTTTATTTTATCTTATTTGCTGTTACTGATCACTGATACTGGAAAAATGGGTTCTTTTCTTTTGCCCCAGTCCATGCTCTGAACGAGTCACACATACACCCTAGTACATGTTCCTCGTCGCTGAGGGCATCCCCCAAGGGCGGGGGATTTCGTAACATTTCTGATTGGCTGTCTCGTCTTTCTAATAAGTTGTTTAATAGTTGGCATGTTGACTCGTATACATAATGAGCTGGTTTAGATCGATCCTAACCGGCTGATTAGGAATTACTTCTATAGTAATAAATTAATTAATAGAATACTCTATCAAACCCAGTAAGAAGATAAAATTTCAAATGGCGTATTTGTATTTGCGCGAAATCCCTGTTATTTTTTATTCTACCCCTACATGATCAACAATTCCATGAGCTTGGGCTTCTGTTGCTGACATAAAAACATCTCTTTCCATGTCTTCGGATACAACCCATAGAGGTGTGCCTGTTCTTTGTACATAAACCCTTGTAATGGTTTCTCGCAGCTTCATCATTTCTTCCGCTTCCAGGATAAATTCTCCTGCGGGTGCCTCATAAAAAGAACTAGCAGGTTGATGGATCATTACCCTGATTATATAACCTAATAAATGGTTCTTCTATCTCGAAGAGAAATCAAAGAGAATAAATTAAATAACGAGTAATGATATGAAAACCAAAAGATAGAATTGAACAACCGTACAGGCATCTTTTGCGCATTGCATACGGCTATACAATGGAATTTACTTTATAACCTCCATTCCATTGAAGAAGTATAAAATCAAATTCAAATATTCAAATATAGGGCCTATCAGACCCCGATCGGTAAATAATCCAATAACCATCCTTCATTTTATTTTGGAGTAGTTAAAACATACTATGATGGTTCCGTTGCTTTATATATTTATTTAGTCTGTTATTAAGCAATCCCAAAGTTTCTTTTTTTTGTATTCTTTCCTAAGATAAATATTGTTATTATCCCTCTGGTGTGAAAACAAAAAAGTTTGTGACGCTGCAATAGGCTTCCGATAAATCAGATAAAATCGGAAATGCCCTTTATCTCATACTAGTCGTTCGATATATAATCTAATGATTTCTTTTTGAAAAAAAAAAAAACAAAAATAAAAAAAAGGTTTCTCATATCGAATTCAAAATGCCATGCTATTATTACTTAATAGTCATATTTCATATGGCGAAGGCATAGTCTTCTTTTTTCTCTCAAATACAAAACTCATTGGCGCCGAGCATGAGGGAATGCTAGACGTTTGGTAATTTCTCCTCCGACCAGAAGAAAAGATCCTATTGAAGCGGCCAATCCCATGCATATTGTCTGTACATCTGGTTGTACAAATTGCATAGTATCATAAATAGCTACTCCGGGTATTACCCACCCCCCGGGAGAGTTTATAAACAAATACAGATCTTTGCTATCATCCTCTAGACTGAGATATACCATAAGACCAATAATTTGATTCGAGAGATCGCTATCAACCTCTTGGCCTAAAAAAAGTAATCTTGCTCGATAAAGTCGGTTGATTAGGATATAATTGTATCCTTAGGAACCGTACGCGCACCTTTTGATGCATACGGTTTACCAAAAATCGCGCAAAAAAAAAAAGAATCAATGTGTAGATTGCAGCCCTCATTCTTTTTTATTTTCATAGGGGGCTCTTTCTAACTTCTAACAAAGGGCTTTTTTTCTTCCATTTTTCAAGAAGGATTTGTTTTGGCCTGTTTACTTTACCTATATATAAATAAAATATATATATAAATAATTTACTAAACTTATCGAATGAACTTCTCATTGATGTATTGTTTCATCGAGATCGAATCCAAATAACGATGCCATTTTCTTGTTCCTGAATGGGCTTTTTCAATTTTTTTAGGTTTATGCTCTACTCCGAG